CCTCTCCTCATAATTCTTATTCATCTACTCGATATTTTGAAAATGCATTCATGGAATGAGGAAACAATTGAATTGGATTCAGTTGAATGGTACCAACGAAATCGAGTACTAACTCCCATTTTTTATTAACCGATCCACTTGCTATCGGACATTTCTTTATTATTTTTTTTATTCGGTTTGCAAAAAAATTTCGACATATAATACTATACTTTAATTATTATGAGAATAAATCCTACTACTTCGGGTCCCGGGGTTTCCGCACTTGAAGAAAAAAACCTGGGGCGTATCGCGCAAATAATTGGTCCGGTACTGGATGTGTCCTTTCCACCGGGCAAGATGCCTAATATTTACAACGCTTTAGTAGTTAAAGGTCAGGATACAGTTGGCCAGCAAATTAATGTAACCTGCGAGGTACAGCAATTATTAGGAAATAATCGAGTTAGAGCTGTAGCGATGAGTGCTACAGATGGTCTGATGAGAGGAATGGAAGTGATTGATACGGGAGCTCCTCTAAGTGTTCCAGTCGGTGGAGCGACTCTCGGACGAATTTTCAACGTTCTTGGAGAGCCTGTTGATAATTTAGGTCCTGTAGATACTCGCACAACATCCCCTATTCATAGATCTGCGCCTGCCTTTATACAGTTAGATACCAAATTATCCATTTTTGAAACGGGGATAAAAGTAGTGGATCTTTTAGCTCCTTATCGTCGGGGAGGAAAAATAGGACTGTTCGGGGGGGCTGGAGTGGGTAAAACAGTACTCATCATGGAATTGATCAACAACATTGCCAAAGCTCATGGAGGTGTATCCGTATTTGGTGGAGTGGGCGAACGCACTCGTGAAGGAAATGATCTTTACATGGAAATGAAAGAATCTGGAGTGATTAATGAACAAAATATTGCGGAATCAAAAGTAGCTCTAGTCTATGGTCAGATGAACGAACCGCCGGGAGCGCGTATGAGAGTTGGGTTGACTGCCCTAACCATGGCGGAATATTTTCGGGATGTTAATGAACAAGACGTACTTCTATTTATCGACAATATTTTTCGTTTCGTGCAAGCAGGATCCGAGGTATCCGCTTTATTAGGAAGAATGCCCTCCGCTGTAGGTTATCAACCTACTCTTAGTACAGAAATGGGTTCTTTACAAGAAAGAATTACTTCTACCAAAGAGGGATCCATAACTTCTATCCAAGCAGTTTATGTACCTGCGGACGATTTGACTGACCCCGCTCCTGCCACAACATTTGCGCATTTAGATGCTACTACCGTACTATCAAGAGGACTAGCCGCGAAAGGTATCTATCCAGCAGTAGATCCTTTAGATTCAACGTCAACTATGCTCCAACCCCGGATCGTTGGTGAGGAACATTATGAAACTGCGCAAAGAGTTAAGCAAACTTTACAACGTTACAAAGAACTTCAGGACATTATAGCTATCCTTGGGTTGGACGAATTATCCGAAGAGGATCGTTTAATCGTAGCAAGAGCACGAAAAATTGAGCGTTTCTTATCACAACCTTTCTTCGTAGCAGAAGTTTTTACCGGTTCTCCAGGAAAATATGTTGGTCTAACAGAAACAATTAGGGGGTTTCAACTGATACTTTCCGGAGAATTAGATGGTCTTCCGGAACAGGCTTTTTATTTGGTAGGTAATATTGATGAAGCTACCGCGAAGGCTATGAACTTAGATGTGGAGAGCAAATTGAAGAAATGACCTTAAATCTATGTGTACTGACTCCTAATCGAATTGTTTGGGATTCAGAAGTGAAAGAAATCATTTTATCAACTAATAGTGGCCAAATTGGTGTATTACCAAATCACGCACCTATTGCCACGGCTGTAGATATAGGGATTTTGAGAATACGTCTTAACGACCAATGGTTAACAATAGCTCTAATGGGCGGTTTCGCTAGAATAGGCAATAATGAAATAACCATTTTAGTAAATGATGCAGAGAGGGGTAGTGACATTGATCCGCAAGAAGCTCAAGAAACTCTTGAAATAGCTGAAGCTAGCTTGAGTAGTGCTGAAGGAAAGAGACAAACAATTGAGGCAAATTTAGCTCTCAGACGAGCTAGGACGCGAGTAGAGGCTATCAATGCAATTTCATAATGAGTTGTTGGTGTGGTGGGTCCGTCCGAATAATAAAAAGAAGCTCTGTTTATTTATACAACATATTTTGATTCTGCCGATTGAATCCAATCAAGTGTAATCAGATTTACATGCAACGAAAAAAAGATTCAATAATGAAATAAATAAAAAAAATAGAATTATGAATATAGAGTAATAGGGTATGTAAAAGATACAAAATAAAAAAAAAAATAAGGTGGGTAGAAATACTTATTAGATACCATTAACTGTGGTCTCTAATAAGTTCTACCTACTATTGGATTTGAACCAATGACTCCTGCCGTATGAAAGCAATACTCTAACCACTGGGTTAAGTAGGTCATTTATCATCATAAAGAGAAACAAAAGGAACCCGTCACACCGATAGATTATAGATGGAATCTTACTTCTAAGCAATACCCATCCTTGGCAGGAAACCAATCAGAGAGCTATCATGTCGGATCATGCAATATTCACCTTGACAAGAAATTATATACATGATAAAATATTTATCACAAACACAAGGGCTGTAGCTCAGTTAGGTAGAGCAACTCGTTTACACGCGCGCCAATGCTTTTTCAGAGGAGTCCATCATGCAATCAACCGAATTTATCTTAGTAAAAAATTGATGTCTTACTCTGTGGATTCGAGGGAACAAGAGAACAATAGCCTGACAAATAGTTGGTTGGTCTAATTGAGGTGCCAATTTCGGCACCAAGCCAAATAGAACCCATCATTGATTTGATAATTGATAAGGTGAATACCCAGCCCATTCAATGCTAGGCATAATGAGGATAAGGACCTCAAAAAAATCTCTTTTCGTCCTATGAACTTGAAGGTGTATGAAGTTTCATATTTGACGCTTTGGGCAGAGCGATAGAGACTCCATTTAACTTAGGTTGATCTAGGCCGAAGGCAGACCTACGTCAAGATAACTCTTTTTTTGAAACACTTTGGTATTGCTACTGAATAAAAAATCAGAGCACGCGGAGCCATCTCGTTATCTTTACTGTACTGTTAAGAAAAAAGATGGCAAACTCGCTGATATTTATATCAGTTGATGAAAGAGCCCAATGCAAAAAAAATGCATGTTGGGTCTTTGAAACAGTTCGAATCATTTCGATAATAATAAGTTTGATCTGTTTTACCGAGAAGGTCTACGGTTCGAATCCGTATAGCCCTAATTTTTGCATTAATATGAATTTTTCATGTTAATGAAAAAAAAAAATTTTATTTGTATATTTTATTTGTATTTTGTACTATAAGTATAGTTTTTTATTTCCTCATTATTATTTGTTGTTTGTATCTGTCCGGTTGGTTGCTCCGTTCAAATAGAATCATTCCCACATTCTCGCTCACGGGGATCATTCAGAACATGAAACTAAAAAAAAATGCATTGGAGCCAATCGGCATTTTCAAAATTTTGGTTTGCATAAACAAACTCATTCTTTTTCATTCATTTTCGTGGGTGAATTACATTCATACACATTTTTCTTTACTCTTTTACTACCCATGATAAAAGAGTTGGGGAGGGGATACTACCTTTCTTTGGTATACCTAAAGAAAAGTAAATTTTTTAAGTAAAAATCGTGACATGAGCCCAGCTAATAGACTCAAATCAAACCAAACTGCTCATCATTAAAAATTAGAAATTAGAATTCTACCGATGCTTACTTTATTCAAGAAGATTAGGGCTTACTTTATTCAAGAAGATTAGGGATCCGTTTGAACTTAGACGAGTTAGGAATCCCCCTATTTATCAACTTTTTGCGGAAGAACAACTCCAACTCATTGTTTCAGAGAGAATGAATTGATCCTAAAATATGGGTATACAAACCTATACGTTGTTATATGTAAGGGCTCCTCGCAATTCAACGCATTGAATTCAATCTACCAACAATCCATTAGTACAGGGAGAAATTCAATAGAATATATTGTTAGTTACTATTAATTAACAATATATTCTATTCATATTTATATATAATGGAAATATTCGATTAATAATTACATACAATATCTTATATTAATACATCTTAATTAATATTCATTTTAAATGTTTATTGTTTATATAGAAGTATAAATGATTAATAATATTATAGTAGATAATAATTAATATTAACTAACAATATAATACATAGAATAGAGAATTTCAAATAGAAATATGACTCAAATTCAAATCAAATGATATATTATTATTATAAATTAAATAATTAAATTAAATAATTTGAATTAAATACGAAATATTATAAGAAAAAAATTAGAATTTTTTTTTGCTTTTTTATTTGTTTGAATTTTCTTTAAAGAGAACCCGATGAGGGGAAAGAGAGAATTTTCTTTGTATATGAGCATGTCTATACCATATCGAAATAAAATCGAAGTAAGTGTAAATAAAATAGTATTTTATATTCGACTAATCTTGAAACGAGACATGGCCCACAGCAAACAAAAAAACTAGGCGGTTCGACCAAAGTTGGTATTTCGACTAAATAGTTAGGGAGAAATTGAAAATTATAACTCGAATCGACCAATCTAGTCTAGTATATTTTCCACATTCATAGGAGTGCGTCTATGTTTCTGCTTCACGAATATGATATTTTCTGGGCATTTCTAATAATATCAAGTGTTATTCCTATTTTGGCATTTATAATTTCCGGAGTTTTGGCCCCAATTAACGAAGGACCAGAGAAACTTTCTAGTTATGAATCGGGTATAGAACCAATGGGCGATGCTTGGTTACAATTCCGAATCCGTTATTATATGTTTGCTCTAGTTTTTGTTGTTTTTGATGTTGAAACGGTTTTTCTTTATCCATGGGCGATGAGTTTCGATGTATTGGGTCTATCTGTATTTATAGAAGCTTTAATTTTCGTGCTTATCCTAATTGTTGGT